CTAAGGGATTCCTCGGTTCGGGCCGAAGAAGCGAGGATCCCACCAGAGCGCCTTCTACTACTTCTAATAGGCCATCAACTAGACCAGAATCCGTCTCAACGAGTCTATAAGAAGTGATCCAATTTTTTTCATCGGGTCCGGGTAGAGACCAAAGATCTTGAGCGACCGATCCGGCAGAACAACTCAAAAGATAAAGAAGTATCGTTAATTTCTTCATGCTCGTTCCAAGTTCGAAGAACCATTTGTACAAATAAGGATCCCCTTCGTAACATGATTGCTTCTTCATATAGATAGATATAGGATCTATAAGGCAGCAATTATTTATAAGTACATTTTGTGCAACAGCCCTTCCTATCTGATAGAAAAGGATACCATGATCCGTAACCGGTCTTACATGCGCTCGCAACTCCCAAGTTTGTCTATGAAGAGCGAATCGAATTGTATTAGTGTCTATAATTGATTTCTTCTGTGTAATACTAATCGATAGGGCCTCATTGGTAATTGCTACAAGATCTCGTGCATTGTAACCCATGGCTATGGACCCGAATCCATTAGTATGGAACATTTTCTTTTCCAAGTGAAATCCCCTAGTATACGAAAGGGTGAAAACGTGCTTTCGTTGTTGTGGAATAAGAAGCCTTCGTATCTTAATGCATGTATTTAATTTATTCGGAGCTATTAGAGCGGGATCCACTTTTTGGGGAATATGAGTCGAAGCAATAACAAGAATCTCTCTAGTGGACCGTCTTTCACAATCCCCGGGGAGATAGTTCAATAATAAACCGAGGGACTCCGACTCATCCACATACAGATCATGAATGTTTGGAATCCATACTATGCAAGGAGACATTGTTCTTGCCAATTCGAATTGCAAGTTGATAGAAGCTAGGTTGATTTCCAACTCGATGATATACCTAAGTATCTCATCATCCACCGTATACTCCTCCCTCAGCTCCGGGTCCGAGTCCAAGTTCGAATAGTCACGATCATCAATATCATCCGCATCTCTAAGCGCATCCATATATTCCTTAGCAGGATCGCTATCATTATCAATCCCATCAATATCCACATCATTAAGCGCTTCCATATAGTCCTCAGGATCGAGATCATCAATAACTATTTTCAAACCCAGCTTGTTCAGAAATACCGTAATAAAAGGAAGATAGGAGTTTGTCGCTAGGGATTTGACCAAATAGGATCGTCCAGTTCCTATAGGACCTATCACTAAAATACCCCTAGAGGGGGATAGCGCTAGGCGGAACGAAAAGGGTTTCGGGTTTCCATGAGATGGGAAATGAAAACTATTGGCCCCACACGAGGTTTGTGAATAAGTGATTGTCTGATAATGAGCAAGGAATATCCGTCTTTCTGCTAAACAGGATGTATTGAACTCATAATTCATTAGATCCTTTTGATGAATGTCAACTAAGTATCGTAAGTAAATTGCTCCCGCTTGTTCAAACATTTGATAACCATAGTCACTCTTTACTAAACGATCAATATGAGTCAGACTCCATAGAATTTGATCAATCCCTTTTTCTGGCCTTAGGGTGGAGAAATGAAACGAGTAAACTCTCTCTTCATCCAAAAACCAATCACAGGTCTCGATCCAGGATTCTATTTCATCATGAGTCTGAAACCTTTGCCCTTTTCTTATCCATGAATAGATCTCTTTACTTGTATGACTTAGATATCTCGTATTTCTCGAAAAAGTGATTCGATTGATGGGATTTGGTATGATACTTATGAGATCGATGAGATTGAAAAATATCTTCTGTAGAAATTTGACCCCATAAGCGGGACCACCACCAAATAGCGCAAAACCCAGTATTTCCGCTAGAAAATCTTCTAATTGTTCCCGAGCAACTAGAAAGAGATTCTTTAACCAGAAAGAATTCGGTTCAGGTTTAGGATACCCATCCACAAGTTTGTACACCTCAATCGTGTATGATGGAATCGTCAAAGATTTTATCCTCTCGAACTCTGTCTGTAACTCACTAGAGTCTAGGGAAACAGAGAAAAGAAGTACCTGAACGAGACATCCAGCAAGAAGAAGAAGTAAAAGGCTTGAATAGAGGAACTCCCGAATATTTGGCGAGCTCAGATGTGTCGATATCAATGGTGACTCATTATTTCGATGAATCATTTCTTCGACCCGAAGAAGCCTACGGAAACACTTCCACGAAATATCACTTGAAATCTCACTTATCGGTGTCCACAATCCCCACAATTTGAGCTTAAGAGCTCGCCATTTTAGCTTAAGAATTCGCCATGCTGATCTGTGCATAATAGAATGAAAAATGGATACAAATTTGTGACTGCTACTTAGCATCGGCAATAGGTCTGAAAAAGCATCTAAAAATAGAAAATTTAGATATTTGTACCCTGTCGAAGTAAAGAACCATGGCATATATGTTTGGAATAGATTCCATTTTGATAGAGTTGAAAAAGCACTATCTCGTTGAAAGGTTCTATCCATCTGCCCTTTCTCAACGTCTTT